ATTGCAGAAACTATCCAAAGGAAAGAATTGTCAATACTAACTCTAAGTATACGAAAGCAAAAGAACCCTTTTTTTCTAATTCCTATGCTGCAATTGGAGCTTATCGGCAAAAACGAATCAAGTTAGATAGCCCGTTGTGGCTTCGGTGGCAACTAGATGAACACCTTATTTCTGCAAGAGAAGCGCCAATCGAAATTCACTATGAATCTTTGGGTACCTATTATGAGATTTATGGGCACTCTTTAATAGTAAGAAGTCTAAAAAAAAAAGAGATTCTATATAGTTATATTCGAACCACTGTGGGTCATATTTCTCTTTATCGAGAAATCGACGAGGCCATACAGGGGTTTTCCCAGGCCTGTTCCTATGATTCCTAAGTCTCTGAGACCAATGGAAATTTGGGTCTCTCTGGTTTAACTAGGACCCTAATTCTTGACGAATTTCTGCGCGAATCAAGATCGAGAAAAGGAAGTTTTCCAATCACTGACTCAAATCCATTGTCAAATCCTACTCAAAACAATATGGAGGTACTTATGGCAGAACGGGCCAATCTAGTCTTTCACAATAAAGTGCTAGACGGAACTGGTATGAAACGACTTATTAGTAGATTAATAGATCACTTCGGAATGGCATATACATCACATATCCTGGATCAACTAAAGACACTGGGTTTCCAACAAGCTACGGTTACATCCATTTCATTAGGCATTGATGATCTTTTAACAATCCCCTCCAAGAGATGGCTAGTTCAAGATGCTGAACAAGAAAGTTTCATTTTGGAAAAACATCATCAGTATGGGAATGTCCACGCGGTAGAAAAATTACGCCAATCCATTGAGATATGGTATGCTACAAGTGACTATTTGCGCCAAGAAATGAATCCTAATTTTCGGATGACCGACCCACTGAATCCAGTCTATATAATGTCTTTTTCGGGAGCTCGGGGAAATGCATCTCAGGTACATCAATTAGTAGGTATGAGGGGATTAATGTCGGATCCCCAAGGACAAATGATTGATTTACCCATTCAAAGCAATTTACGCGAAGGCCTCTCTTTAACAGAATATATAATTTCTTGCTACGGAGCCCGGAAAGGAGTGGTGGATACTGCTGTACGAACATCGGATGCTGGCTATCTTACTCGCCGACTTGTGGAAGTAGTTCAACACATTGTTGTACGGCGAACAGATTGTGGCACCGGCCGGGGTATTTCTGTGAGTCCTCAAACGCGAAATGCGATGATGCAGGAAAGGGTGTTTATCCAAAACTTAATTGGTCGGGTATTAGCAGATGATATATATATAGGTTCGCGATGCATTGCCACTAGAAATCAAGATCTTGGGGTTGGACTTGTCAATCGAGTCCTAACCTTTCGCGCACAATCAATCTCTATTCGAACTCCCTTTACTTGTAGAAGTACATCTTGGATCTGTCGATTATGTTATGGCCGGAGTCTGACTCATGGCGACCTGGTCGAATTGGGCGAAGCTGTAGGAATTCTTGCGGGTCAATCTATTGGAGAACCGGGCACTCAATTAACATTAAGAACTTTTCATACCGGCGGAGTATTCACTGGAGGTACTGCAGAACATGTGCGAGCCCCTTCGAATGGAAAAATCAAATTCAATGAGGATTTGGTTCATCCGACACGTACACGTCATGGACATCCTGCCTTTCTATGTTCAATAGACGTATATGTAACGATTGAGAGTGAAGATATTATACACAATGTGCGTATTCCGTCCAAAAGTTTTCTTTTAGTTCAAAATGATCAATATGTCGAATCAGAGCAAATGATTGCGGAGATGCGCGCGGGAACCGCCACTTTGAGTGTTAAAGAGAAGGTTCGAAAACATATTTATTCCGATTCAGAAGGCGAAATGCAGTGGAATACCGATGTATATCATGCATCTGAATTTACATATGGTAATGTTCATCTCTTACCAAAAACAAGTCATTTATGGATATTATTAGGGGAACTAGGGCGATCCAGTCTTGTCTCCCTTTCGATCCACAAGGATCAAGATCAAATGAACGCTCATTCGCTTTCTGGCAAACGAAGATCTATTTCTAACTCCTCAGTAACTAATAAGAAAGCGAGACCCAAACTCTTTAGTTTGGAGTTTTCTGGGAAAAGGTGGGGTGGGATTCCTAATTCTTCAGAACTTAATCGAATCATATGTACGAGTAAGTGTAGCTATACGGCCATTCTCGCCGAGAATTCTGATTTATTGGCAACGAGGCGAAGAAATAGCTTCATTATGCCACTCCAATCGATTCAAGAACGAGAGACCAAACTAGTGTCCTCTTTAGGTATCTCCATTGAAATACCGATAAATGGGATTTTCCGTAAAAACAGTATTCTTGCATATTTCGATGATCCGCAATATCGAAGAAAGAACTCGGGACTTACTAAATATGAGACAATAGAACTGCCGTCAATCGTCAAAAAAGAGGATTTCATTGAGTATGAAGGAGTCACAGAATTAAAGCCACAAGAGCCAATAAAAGTAGATCGATTTTTTTTTATTCCCGAGGAAGTGCATATCTTACCCGAATCTTCTTCTATACTGGTACGAAACAATAGTATTATTGGAGTAGATACACAAATCACGTTAACGACAAGAAGCCGAGTAGGCGGGTTAGTCCGAGTGCAGATAAGAAAAAAAAGAATTGAACTTACAATCTTTTCTGGAGAGATCCATTTTCCTGGAAAGACAGCAAAGATCTCCCAACAGAGTGACGGCTTGATACCACCAAGAACAGGAAAGAGAAATTCCAAGGAATACAAAAAATGGCTCTATATCCAACGGTTCCCACTTACCGAGCGAACGTATTTTATTTTGGTTCGACCGGTAGTCACATATGAAAAACCGGATGAGATCAATGTGAGAAGACTTTTTCCCCCGGATATCCTGCAAAAAAGCGATAATATACAACTTCAAATTGTCAATTATCTCTTTTATGGAAATGGCACTCGAATTCGGGTAAGTTCGGAGACAGGTATTCAATTCGTTCGGACTTGTTTAGTATTGAATTGGGACCAAGACAAAAAAAGTTCTTCTATCGACGAGGCCCGTGCTTCCTTTGTTGAAATAAGGACAAATGGTTTGCTTCAAGATTTTCTAAGAATCGACTTCGCAAAATCGCCTATTTCGTATCCTCTCAAAAGGAATGATCTATCGGGTTCCGGGTTGATCTCCGAGAGTGACTCAGATCGCCCCAGGATCAACCCCTTTTCTTCCACTTATTCCTATTCCAGGGCAAGGATTGAAGAATCCTTGAACCAAGATCAAGGAACTATCCATACGTTGTTGAATCAAAATAAGGAATGCCAATCTTTGATAATTTTGTCATCATCCAATTGTTCTTGTTCGCGAATGGGTCCATTCAACGATGAAAAATCTCCCGATGTGATAAAAGAAGCCATTACCAAGGACCCCCTAATTCCAACTAGGAATTCGTTGGGCCCTTTAGGAACCGGTCTTCAAATTGCGAATTTTTATTCATGTTCACATTTAATAACTTATAATCAGATTTTGGTAACTCACTATTTCCAACTTGACAATTTGAAACCGACTTTTCAAGTCCTTAACTATTCTTTAATGGATGAAAATGGGAAACTTGTGAAGCCCGATCCGTCCAGGAACAGCATTTTGAATCCATTGCATTTAAATTGGTATTTTTTTCATTACAATTGTTGGAAAAAGTCATCTACACTCATTAGTCTTGGGCAGTTTATTTGTGAAGATGTATGGATAGCCAAAAAAGGACCGCATCTAAAATCGGGTCAAGTTCTAATTGTTCACGTTGACTCTGTAATAATACGATTAGCGAAGCCCTTTTTGGCTATCCCAGGGGCAACTGTTCATGGTCATTATGGGAAAGTGCTTTCGAAAGGAGATACCTTAGTTACATTTATATATGAAAAAGCCCGATCGGGTGATATAACGCAAGGTCTGCCAAAAGTGGAACAGGTGTTAGAAGTGCGTTCAATTGCTTCAATATCAATGAATCTCAAAAAGAGGGTTGAGGGTTGGAACAAATGTATAACAAGAATTCTTGGAATTCCTTGGGGATTCTTGATTGGTGCTGAGCTAACTATCGTGCAAAGTCGTATCACTTTAGTTAATAAGATCCAAAAGGTTTATCGATCCCAGGGAGTGCAGATACATAATAGGCATATAGAAATTATTGTACGTCAAATAACCTCAAAAGTGTTGGTTTCCGAAGACGGACTGTCTAATGTTTTTTTACCCGGCGAGCTCGTTGGATTGGTGCGAGCGGAACGAATGGGACGCGCTTTGGCAGAAGCGATCTGTTACCGAGCTGTCTTAGTGGGAATAACAAGAGCGTCTCTGAATACTCAAAGTTTCATATCGGAAGCGAGTTTTCAGGAAACTGCTCGAGTTTTAGCAAAAGCGGCTCTACGGGGTCGTATCGATTGGTTGAAAGGCCTGAAAGAGAACGTTGTTCTGGGGGGAATGATACCGGTTGGGACCGGATTGAAAAGCAAAGGATTAGTGCACCCTTCAAGGCAACATAACAATCTTTCCTTGGCAATAAAAGAGAAGAACCTATTCGAGGGGGAAATGAGAGATATTTTATTTCACCACAAAAACTTATTTGATTCTTTCCTTTCAAAGAATTGCCACAATACACCCGAACAATCATGTCGAGTATTTAATGATTCCTAAGAGCGGAGTCACCCCTTTTGATTTGAAAAGCATCTATATTTGGATTTGATCCAGTCATTTGATTTGGTAATAGTAATAAAAAGAATAATGCATAGAAAAGAATAATGGCTTGGCCCTGTCTCTAGGGCTAATCTCTGGCAGAAGGGAAGGTTCCATCGGAACAACGTTTTTTTAAGGGTACCCCTTTTTGTTTTTCAAAAAAACAAAAAAAGAGGGAGTGTGAGGAGAAATGACAAGAAGATATTGGAACATAAATTTGGAAGAGATGATGGAAGCGGGAGTGCATTTTGGTCATAAGATTCGAAAATGGAATCCTAAAATGGCACCTTATATCTCTGCAAAGCGTAAAGGTAGGCATATTATAAATCTTGTTAAAACTGCTCGTTTTTTATCAGCAACTTGTGATTTGGTTTTTGATGCAGCCAGGAAGAAAAAACAATTCTTAATTGTTGGCACGAAAAAACAAGCAGCTGATTCAGTATTCCGGGCTGCAATAAGGGCTCGGTGTCATTATGTTAATAAAAAATGGCTCAGCGGGATGTTAACGAATTGGTCTACTACAGAAACGAGACTTCAAAAGTTTAGAGACTTGAGAACCAAACAAAAAACAGGAAGACTGAACCGTCTTCCGAAAAGAGATGCGGCCATATTGAAAAGACAATTATCTCGCTTGCAAAGATATCTTGGCGGGATTAAATATATGACAGACTTACCCGATATTGTAATCATCGTTGATCAGCACGAAGAATATACGGCCCTTCAGGAATGTATCACTTTAGGAATTCCAACAATTTGTTTAATCGATACAAATTGTGACCCCAATCTCGCAGATATTTCAATTCCAGCGAATGATGACTCTATATCTTCCCTCCGATTTATTCTTAACAAATTAGTCTTTGCAATTCGTGAGGGCCGTTCTGATTCTAGAAAAAATCCATAATTAATAAGAAGAGAAAGAACTTATGTCGTTTCGGAACCCTTATAGATTTATCGAATCGCTTACTATTTCTGAATCTCAAAAAAGAGATAAAAAGAACTGGGAATAGAATGTGATTAGTTGGTATTCCAAATATACGATTCAAATAGTTAAGTCGAGAAATAGATGGTTGAATCCAAATAATTTCGTTTAAAGTTTGATTTTTGTCAGAAAACAATATGAATCGTTTCTCAGGTTCCACCAACATACTCAAAGGGTTATACGATATATCCGGTGTGGAAGTAGGCCAACATTTCTATTGGAAAATCGGGGGTTTCCAAGTTCACGGCCAAGTACTTATTACTTCTTGGGTGGTCATTGCTATCTTATTAGGTTCCGCCGCGCTAGCGGTTCGGAAACCACAAACCATTCCGACCGGGGTTCAGAATTTATTTGAATATGTCCTTGAATTCATTCGAGATGTGAGTAAAACTCAAATTGGAGAAGAATACGGTCCTTGGGTTCCTTTTATTGGAACTCTGTTTCTTTTTATTTTTGTTTCGAATTGGTCGGGCGCTCTTTTCCCGTGGAAAATCATACAATTACCTCACGGGGAGTTAGCCGCACCCACGAATGATATAAATACTACGGTTGCTTTGGCTTTACTCACGTCCGCGGCATATTTCTATGCGGGTCTTACTAAAAAAGGGTTAGCTTATTTCGGGAAATATATTCAACCAACTCCAATCCTTTTACCTATTAACATCTTAGAAGATTTCACAAAGCCCTTATCACTTAGTTTTCGCCTGTTTGGAAATATATTAGCGGATGAATTAGTAGTTGTTGTTCTTGTTTCGTTAGTACCTTTAGTGGTTCCTATCCCTGTCATGTTCCTTGGATTATTTACAAGTGGGATCCAAGCTCTTATTTTTGCAACTTTAGCCGCGGCTTATATAGGTGAATCTATGGAAGGCCACCATTGACTAGTTTTCGAAAAAGTCGTTTGTTAGCTTCGCCCAAGGCAATATAGGCGCGGCTCAAACGACTCGACTTCGAAAAAACAATATCTAGCACAACACTAGAGACGATTTAGAGTAATAGCAAAAAAGATTAGGTTATTGAATTCAAAAAAAGGGAAAGAAATCGAAAAGATCTTTTGCCAAAAATTCCCCTTTGGTCCACTTATCTCTATAATCTCCCTTCAATGAATCTTTTTTCTATGGGTTGACCAATCCCAAGAGTCAAAGTGAGGAGTCATCATTTGACGAAGAATTTCTGGGGTATATGTTTCCCGCGTGGGATTAAAGAAAAAGGGGGTGGTCTCGCGAATGATTTGCTTTTCAATCGATTGGAGTCAACGATGGGCCAAAACATTTTTCATAAATACTAAATTGAATCAACTTTGATCAATGATCAATCACTTTGTATGCAATGATTCGGTACTAATCAATTTGTCCTTTTCGATTGTATCCATGCAGGATAATGAGAAAGAGAGGCAAAGAATAATTGACAAAAAAGGAATTTCTAAAAAATGAAAAAGGGCTGGTTTGAACAGGGGAGTAGATCAAATTGAATGGTGCTAAGGCAACTCTTGTGGCTGTTTGGACGAATGATTCTCAAATCTGATTGGCTCTAAGATGGATGAAGGGTTGGTTTCCATTCGGAAAGAAATACGTGTATATGTTATATTAGCTAGTTCGATGATGAATGAAAGATCTATCTAATTTGACCTCCGAATGTGAAGTTATGCGTAAATTCTCCTATGCGAAGCTCGTAGTTATTTCGACTGGATGAATCGTAGCGATGGAAGAATAAAAGCATAATTCATTGGTTGAGTGTATCATTAACCATTTCTTTTTTGGGGACGAGGAACTTATCATGAATCCA